CTATTAAGGGAGTTCATAGAACGAATCACACTTTTACCACTAAACTATACCCGCTACAATGATATTATTGTATACAAATGGGCCTTTTAGCAAGCTAGGATCATAAAAATCATGAAAATGAGAGTGATAACGTTTTGCACAAAGGTTTTCAATTTGATCAGATTTGGAGAAGAGGGCTTATTTAAATAAATACCAAGGCCTATCCTTTCTTGTGCGGGAAGCGTGTCTAAAGTTTTATTTTCATTTTTCGGGAAAAGCAGTCAAGTAACTAAAAAAAGGAATAAAAATGAATAGGAGAGGGTACTTTTGATAGACTAAGTTCGATAAAGTTATCGAGTAAGGATGGAAATAGTCCTTTTTCTTTTTGGTCTTGCTTCAAATATAGTCAAAAAATCGAGTAAGTCTTTTTTGTTGTCAAATAATAGAAATTTCGCTAGAATTTGATGGAATCAAAAAAGGCCCGGTTGGGTAGTGACCGGGCCAGGCCGTGGAAAGAAAAGGGCCTTTCGAAGAAAATCAAAGCAAAGAAGTCCTCGTTCTTTAATCTTTCGTTTTCTTTATATTAGATCTTTTGAGTTTTGACTTTATAGAAATGGAATAGCTAAGAAAAGTTTTACGTATCTCGAGAATCAAAATAAAGAAGGAGAAAGAAAGACGGTTTTGACTCCTTTTTTCATGTGGAATGTAACATATTAATAATTATAATTATCTTTTTCAATAGGGAGAGATGGCTGAGTGGACGAAAGCGGCGGATTGCTAATCCGTTGTACGAGTTATTCGTACCGAGGGTTCGAATCCCTCTCTTTCCGTTTTCGTCGATGACTTGATATTTTCTTTTCTTTCAACTTGCACAAACCCCTTTTTCCTAGTTAAATGTGGGGATATAGATAAAAAATCTTAAGAAAATGAAAAAATCAAGATAGAAAAACGAAAAAACCTTTATTCTTCACGTCCAGGATTACGTCCTGGGTCATTAGATAGGAATCCAAAGATGAAGAGAGAAACAAAGAATATTACTACTGTGTAAACGAAAAGTTTGAGCGTAAGCATTACACAATCTCCAAGAGCCTTTTTGGAAAAAAACCAGAAAAGAGAATAGATCGTCCATATTTTCTACCCCATAATTCTATTTTGACGCCAAGAAATGAAGTGCTTTCTCGAACTCGAAACTAAGTCTATCAGGTCAAATAAGAGTCTTTAATTCCCCAAGATGACTTCATGCTCATAAGTGGCGAGCCATATTTGATTTATCGCGGCGATCCAAGAATTTCAACGTTTGCCTCAAAGATTGATGCGGGAAAGACTTATTTGCTCTTATCAATCGTTAGAAATTTTTCTCGAAGAAATCATGTCTTTTCTAGGATAGTCTAGGATAGTATTAAGTATCTTATCGAAAACTTACAGCAGCTTGCCAAACAAAGGCTAAAAGAAAAAAAAACAGGGGTATGACTGGCATAATATCTACGATTGGATTTAAAAAAGCATAGGCCTCGGGCAATTTGGCAAAGAAAAGACTTGTTGGATAAAGGGCAGAATTAAGACAGATATAGATCAAACTAAAGAGATTAAGCATAGCAGACATTTTGTTCTTGGCGATAATTGCAATTTGATTGAGTTCTTGAGATAAGGAAAACGGAAGAAAGTAAGATAGACGAAAAATTCTTCTTTTTCTTTGAACCGGCCCAATCAAAAATTCTCCAATTCTCAAAGGCGAATAGAAGAAATCATATTTTCCTCTACTATTTTAATTACATTCTATCTAATGATCAATAAATTCAGTCGAATTCTATACCGACACGGGTCAAATTCCTAGCACAAACCTAGAATCTATATAATTCCATTATTTCTTCTCGATAATCGCGTAGTGTAAACTTGTCGCTAGAGATTTGGGCAGCTATTGACAAAAATTTCTTGTATCGCTATAATATATGGTATGAATATACTAATCTAATTGAAATTATCTAAACAAAATCGATGCGATCCAATTGCGCGAATATCCCTTTTGATATATAATACTTTTGATATATAATATGATATATAATAAAAATAGCCAATGAATCGGCTGGGGTGTAGCCGAGTGGTAAGGCGACGGGTTTTGGTACCAGTAATCGAAGGTTCGAGTTGCGCAAATATCCCTTTTGATATATAATCAAAATAAATACAAATAGCAAATGAATCGTCTGGGGCGTAGCCGAGTGGTAAGGCGACGGGTTTTGGTCCCGGTAATCGAAGGTTCGATCCCTTTCGTCCCAAGATTAGGTATACATATCGGACTTCTTTCTATCCCTCATCTTTGGTCTTCATTTTTTGGATAGTAAAGTCGATTAAATATACCTAATCAATAAGGCCTAGATTCCAAATATATAAGATATATAAGGACTCGAAGGACTAGGCCGCTGCGCGATATAGCCCGCGCCTGATTCTTATTCTATCGCAGAATATTTCATCGAATCAGTATATAGTAACTAAGATGGCTTTGCCATCCATTAAGATGGCTTTGCCATCCATTTTAATGCCTTACAAGGCAAGGATAAGGTCTATGATTCTATCGTATAGCGTGAATAATACGAATGGGTATATAGTAACTAAGATGGCTTTGCCATCCATTAAGATGGCTTTGCCATCCATTTTAATGCCTTACAAGGCAAGGATAAGGTCTATGATTCTATCGTATAGCGGGAATAATTCGAGCGGGTTTTATAGTAACTAAGATGGCTTTGCCAGCCATTTTAATGCCTTAAAAGGCTATTAGGAGGAACATAACATATATGATTCTATCGTCTAGCGGGAATATTTCATGGAATGGGTATATAGTAACTAAGATGGCTTTGCCAGCCATTTTAATGCCTTACAATGCGAAATTTGCTATTCGGGCTTGCCCGAAAGACCGAGGCCCAAATGATGAGTATCATTTGAAATCCTGTCCAGACGCCCCTCTTTCGCGCCGTCGGTTCACTTGCTACCCAGGGGCCGGGGTCGGGGTAGGGCATTGTCAAACCCCCGATGTGGGTTAGAATGAACCCGTGAATGGAACAGCCATTCCCGGCGTCGAAAACGGGGCAATTTCGGGCCGTCGGTCCCCATACTGCCGGGGGTACGGGGTCGGGCATTGTGGGATCTACGACGATAGTTTTTTGAAAGCCTTCCGCTTGGGAAGGGCCGTAAGCAAACGATGGCTCAAGCGAAAGATCCCCCAACTTTTAAAAAGAAGTATTTCCTTGGGGGCTTTCAACGAGTATCGTCAAGCTCGCCTAAATGCGGCGGCTGAAAAGGCCAATTTCTGGGAAATTGGGTTTTGGCATGACCCGATTATTGAATAAGAGAATGCCCCGGGATGGATAAACTGACCTTCTGAACTATGTAGAAGATTTATTCATAAAACGGACATTATTATGGCTATGTACCAGCTGCGCCAATGGGTGCGCATGATTCCATGAGTGAATCAGTTCTATAAGGGGTCTCAAATTAGAGGAATGCATTTATGATCAAACTTCGTTTAAAACGCTGTGGTAGAAAGCAACGTGCGACTTATCGAATCGTTGCAATTGATGTTCGCTCCCGGCGCGAGGGAAGAGATCTTCGGAAAGTGGGTTTTTATGATCCGATAAAGAATCAAACGTATTTAAACGTTCCTGCTATTTTATATTTTCTTGAAAGGGGTGCTCAGCCTACAGAAACTGTTCGGGACATTTTAAAGAAGTCGGAGGTTGTTCAGAAACTTTGCCCCAATCAAATAAAATGGAATTAATTTAAGGAAATAAGGGGGTATATGCTACCCCTTTCTAGAACTTTTCTCTATTTTGTTTATTTATTGACTCAATTCGCGATCTTTTTCGACTTGTTATTTTTTCTTCCCCTAGCTAAACTTTTTTGGATCTATGTAGTGCCAATCTAACTCAAGTCCTTATTTTTTGGAATATTTTTCAACCGAATTTCTTATGTTTTTCTATTATATTCTTTTCTTAACATTTATCTTGACAACAATGCATTGAACCAATATAATGCAGCGTAATAAAGGGATCTCTTTTTTTATAAAGGGATCTCTTTATTTCCGTCCCATCGGTTTGGTTTTTGCCTTACTTTCTTTAGTCCAAAAAGGGGTTCGTTGGATGCGCTTTGATAGACGCATTTTTGCTTGAAAACGTGAATAATAATGACATAAGGAAGGACCATTATTTCTGGTTTTTCTGTTATCGGAAAATTGATTGTATTTTCATCTGAGTTAGTACGTTTTCTGTTCTGAATCGATTCGAAAATGGGTTTTTATGCTTTGATTCGCTCGTCGAATCCTTTTTTTCGATTATATCTACATACTTTTTTTCTATTCGGGTTGCTAACTCAACGGTAGAGTACTCGGCTTTTAAGTGCGACTCGGATTTTTTACACATTTAGATGAAGCGATGAATTCATCCATACCATCGGTAAAGTTTGGAAGACCACGACTGATCCTAAAAGGGAATGAATGGAAAAAATAGCATGTCGTAGCAACCAAGAGTTCTGAGAATCTTTTCTTCTTTCCCGAGCGGGACAAAACTTTGTTTAACTTATTGGAAGGGAGTCAAATGGATTCAATTTCAAGTTGGGTCAAATGAATAAATGGATAGAGCCCTCTGGCTTCAATTAAGTTAATGGAATTATAAGGAACAAAAAAGCAACGAGCTCCCATTCTTAATTTGAATGATTACCCGATCTAATTAGACGTTAAAAATATATTAGTGCCTGAATACGGGTAAGGGCTTATCCGAAAAGCGGATTCTTTATTTTTGCATGAATCCTAAATATTAGCATTCTCCATTCCAGAATGGAGCTGTGTGTGTATAAGAAAGAGTAGATTGATAACAAAATTTCCAAAATCAAAAGAGCGATTGGGTTAAAAAAATAAAGGATTTCTAAACATCTTGTTATCCTAGAACGAATATAAACTACTTCAAGAAAATGGAATAAAGAGAGGATCGAGAATCCGTTGATAAGTTTACCTGTATCCGAGGTATCGCTTCCTTATCTTACTCGAAAATACCTTGTTTTGACTGTATCGCACTCTGTATCATTTGATAACTCCCAAAATCCTCTACCTTTGAATAGCATTCAAAACAAAATGGAAGAATTTCAAAGCTCTTTAGAGCTCGATAGATTTCAACAATACGACTTCTTATATCCACTTCTTTTTCAAGAGTATATTTATGTACTTGCTCATGATCATGGTTTAACAATATGCAGTTTGTTGAAAAATGCAGGTTATGACTATGACAATAAATTTAGCCTACTCATTGTGAAACGTTTAATTACTCGAATGTATGACCCAAATTTTTGGATTCTTTCTCTGAATGATTCTAAACAAAATCCCCTTTGGGGGCGCAATAAGAATTTTGATTTTCAAATGATATCCGAGGGATTTTCGGTCATTATGGAAATTCCATTTTCGCTCCGATTCCTATCTTCTCTAGAAAAGCACCAAAAGAAAGGGAAAGAGATAGTCAAATCCGCTAATTTACGATCAATTCATTCCATTTTTTCTTTTTTAGAGGACAAAATTTCACATTTGAATTATGTGTTCGATATCCTAATACCTTACCCAATCCATCTCGAAATCGTGGTGCAAGCTCTTCGCTACTGGTTAAACGATGCTTCGTCTTTGCATTTATTAAGAGTCGTTCTCCACGAGTTTCATAATTGGAATAGTCTTCTTACTTCAACGAAAGTTAGTCCTTCTTTTTCAGAAAGAAATAAAAGATTCTTCTTCTTCCTATATAATTTTCATGTATATGAATACGAATCCGTCTTTGTCTTTCTTCGTAACCAATCTTTTCATTTACGATCAACATCTTTTAGAGCGCTTCTTGAACGACTCTATTTCTATGGAAAAATAGAGCATCTTATAGAAACCTTGGCCGGGACTTTTGAAGCCAATCTATGGGTGTTCAAGGACTCTTTCATGCATTATGTTAGGTATCAAGGAAAAGCAATTCTCGCTTCAAAAGGTACGTCTATTTTAATGCATAAATGGAAATATTACTTTGTCCATTTCTGGCAATCTTATTTTGACCTTTGGTCTCAACCCCGACGAATCTATAGAAACCTATTAACAAACCATTCCCTTGCCTTTCTCGGTTATTTTTCAAGTGTGCCGCGAAAGACTTCAACGATACGTAATCAAATGTTAGAAACTTCATTTGTAATCGATCATGCTAGTAAGAAGTTTGATACTATTCTTCCAATGATTCCCCTGATTTCATCCTTGGCTAAAGCCAAATTTTGTAATATATTAGGGCATCCTATTAGTAAGGCCATTTGGATCGATTTATCAGATTCTGAGATTATTGACCGATTCGGGCGTATATCCAGAAATCTTTCTCATTATTATAGCGGGTCTTCCAAAAAAAAAACTTTGGCGCGAATAAAGTATATACTTCAACTCTCTTGTGCGAGAACTTTAGCTCGTAAACACAAAAGTACTGTACGGGCTTTTTTGAAAAGATTCGGATCGGAATTATTCGAAGAATTCTTTACGGCGGAAGAACAAGTTCTTTCCTTGACCTTTCCAAGAGCTTCTTTTATCTCGCGGAGGTTCCATCAAAAAAGGGTTTGGTATTTAGATATTGTTTGTATCAATGATTTGGCCAATCATGACTGATTCGTTATGAAAGCGCGTAAATGGAAATTGTGATGAGAATTGAATCTAATAAATAACAATAATGAAGAACTAACAAAATTTTTCCTTATTTTTATTCTGAAATTGACTTGTAAGAAGAGTCTAATACTTAGACTTTTTGTCTAATCGTGGAACTGAATTTTAGATGTATACAGAGGGAAAGCCGTGTGCAATGAAAAATGCACGCACGGCTTGGGGAGAGGTTGTTACTTATTTAACCGGTAACATTATCGACTCCATCCGACTAGTTCCGGGTTCGAATCCCGGGCAACCCATTGTTCTGTCCTGTGAGGTTGTTACTTATTTAACCAGTTTAACGTCGAATTTTGGGTAGGAATTTCGATTTATTGAATACAGAAAGAGAAGACTACCTTTGCTAGGTTTAGGGAAAGGTATACGAAGAAATTCCTATTTTGTATTGTTGACAATCTTTCCAATGAAACGTACCAAAGAGAGTCATTTTTCAAACTTTAGTTTGGGCATAAATATGGCTGGCCATTCCTATCCCCATATGAAGTATTATTCGATTCGATTGGGGTTAGGGTCGATTGGCGTTTTTAAACGGACTCGTGTTAGAATTGTAACTTCCAAAATTCGCTCGGATTTTGGAATGGATAGGGTTCTAGGGCTATACGGACTCGAACCGTAGACTTTCTCGGTAAAACAGACCAAACTGAGTCTAATCAAAGTGATCTGAGCTGTTTTAAAGACCCAACATGCATTTTTGTGCATTGGGCTCTTTCATTAACGGATATAAAGATCCGCCAGTCTGCCATAGTTTTTGACCGCAAAAAGAGATGGCTCCATGTGCTCTGAGTCATTATTTGGATTCAGATTCAGGAACACTACCA